TAACTGCTCGTATGGTAGGCCACAAATTGGGAGAATTTGCACCTACTCTAAATTTCCAGGGCCATGCGAAAAACGATAATAGATCTCGTCGTTAATAAATGTTGACATTAAAATTATTAATAGGAGGTGAAAACTTATTATATATGATAACGAAGAAAGGAGGGAACCCAAATACAGAAACATACGCTTTAAGTCAACATATATGCATCTCTGCTCATAAAGCACGAAGAGTAATTGATCAGATTCGTGGGCGTTCTTACGAAGAAACACTTAAAATACTGGAACTCATGCCTTATAGAGCATGTTCTCCCATTTTTAAATTGGTTTTTGATGCAGCAAACGCTAGTCACAATATGGGTTTCAACAAAGCAACTTTAGTTATTAGTAAAGCTGAAGTCAACGAAGGCACCACCGTAAAAAAATTGAAACCTGGGGCTCGAGGACGTAGTTATCCGATAAAAAGGCTCACTTGCCATATAACTATTGTATTGAAAGAGATATCCTTATATGAAGAATATCTCATATGGTTAAAAACCCCAAATGGATATATAAAAAAGAAGTATACTGATATGACGTATCATGATATGTATAGTAGTGGAGACGTATGGGACAAAAAATAAATCCACTTGGTTTAAGACTTGATACCACTCAGGATCATCATTCCCTTTGGTTCGCACAACCAAAAAAGTATTCTGAAGGTTTACAAGAAGATCAAAAAATACGAGATTATATCAAGTATGTACAAAAAAAAAATATGATAATATCTTCTGGTGTCGAGAGAATTGCACATATCAAGATTCTAAAAAGAATCGATCTGATTCAGGTCATAATCTATATGGGATTCCCAAAGTTTTTTTTATTTATAGAAGGGAGACCGCGAGGAATCGAAGAATTAGAAATGAACGTACAAAAAGAATTGAATGATGTGAACCGACAACTCAACATTGCTATTACAAGAATAGCAAAACCTTACAGAGACCCTAATATTCTTGCAGAATTTATAGCCGAACAAATAAAGAATAGAGTTTCCTTTCGAAAAGCAATGAAAAAAGCTATTGAATTAACTGAACAAGCAGATACAAAAGGAATTCAAGTACAAATTGCAGGACGTATTGACGGAAAAGAAATTGCACGTGTCGAATGGATCAGAGAAGGTAAGGTTCCCCTACAAACCATTCGAGCTAAAATTAATTATTGTTCCTATCCAATTCGAACTATCTATGGAATATTAGGCATCAAAATTTGGATATTTACAGACGACGAGGAATAATAAGCCCTTACGATATACTTGTTTCTGTTCTATACATATACAGTAATGAAAAATGATACTTTTTTCTTTTACGCTCAATCAAAAATAAGCAATTCCTATTTTTCATTTTTTTATAGGGTGAAATAAAAATTCGATTGACCATTTGATATAATGCTATGCTTAGTGTGTGACTCGTTGATTTTTTAATAAGTTGTTAGGATTCAAAAAACGGACCAAGCCCATAATAAATATGAACTAATAACTATAGAACTAATAACCAACCCATCGCTTCATACTATCTGGATCCAAAAAAACCAGTCAAGATATGAGACATTGGTCATATCGTTGTAGCAACTGAAATATTTTTTTCATAAACAAAAAAAATCAATCTGATTATGAGTTGTGAAGCGAAATAATAAAAAAATATAGCATAAAATGGAAGTTGAGAGAAAGACTAAAGAATCTCAATCACTGATATATGATTCCAACATGTAAGGTCTACGCATCTCATAACATAGTAAGAAAGCATCAATACCATGATTCATACATAATTAGAGAAATCTATTTATAGAACAAACCAATCAAGAGCTTCGAGCCTATAAAGACTGAGAAGATTGACTCAACAAAATTTCATTAGAAGCTCCGTTGTAGAATTAAGACCTAACCATTAATTATTCGAGAGCGATGAGAACGACGGAACCAATGAATAATGAATAAATTCAAATGATTCATTGGGCAGGATGGCGGAAGGAACTGATACTCATTCATTTATGCTGAGAAATGATCGTGCGCTAACTAACCCTACGACTGATGATGAGATATAAAAAGAGTAAATATTCGTCCGCGAAAGATTTTTTTTAGTGGATTAGTCATTTTTGGACGATCGATAGGATGATAGATAAAATAAGGTAAAAAAAAATTATTCGTTATCATAACGTTAAAAACGACATTGTTATAATACTTTCTATTTGAAAAAGATTCTATTATTTATTTTTTGATCAACATCTATGTTTAATGAAATTTTTTATATTATTCAAACAAGATATAAGAATTCCTACTCGATTAGTAGATTAGATAAAATCTAAAAAAATCCCACGATTCAGTATATTTTTAAACTATAATTGTGTATCTTAAACTTTTTTATTTTCATTCGCGAGGAGCTGGATGAGAAGAAACTCTCATGTCCGGTTCTGTAGTAGAGATGGAATTGGGATAAACAACCATCAACTATCACCCCCCAAAAACCAGATTCCGTAAACAACATAGAGGAAGAATGAAGGGAATCTCTTATCGAGGGAATCGTATTTGTTTCGGTAAATATGCTCTTCAGGCACTTGAACCCGCTTGGATCACATCTAGACAAATAGAAGCAGGACGACGTGCAATGGCACGAAATGCACGTCGGGGTGGAAAAGTATGGGTACGTATATTTCCAGACAAACCAGTTACAGTCAAACCTACGGAAACACGTATGGGTTCGGGGAAAGGATCCCCCGAATATTGGGTAGCTGTCATTAAACCAGGTCGAATACTTTATGAAACGGGCGGAGTAGCAGAAAATATAGCCAGAAAAGCCATTTCAATAGCAGCGTCAAAAATGCCTATACGAACTCAATTCATTATTTCAGGATAGGAATGTAGAACAAATAAAGAGTTCTTTGGGATGAAAAATAAAGAATCGAAAATGTTTTTCTGGACAAACAATATTTATTTTTTTCTTCGCCCTTTCTTTGCACTGAAAAAAGGGATTAATAAAAAATGATTCAAACTCAGACCCATTTGAATGTAGCGGACAATAGCGGGGCTCGAGAATTGATGTGTATTCGCATCATAGGAACTAGTAATCGCCGATATGCTTATATTGGTGACATTATTGTTGCTGTGATCAAAGAAGCAGTACCTAATATGCCCTTAGAAAGATCAGAAATCGTCAAAGCTGTAATAGTACGTACTTGTAAAGAACTCAAACGTGAAAACGGTATGATCATACGATATGATGATAATGCGGCAGTTCTCATTGATCAAGAAGGAAATCCAAAAGGAACTCGAGTTTTTGGTGCGATTGCCCGGGAATTGAGACAGTTCAATTTTACTAAAATAGTTTCATTAGCTCCCGAGGTATTATAATTTATAGTCGGATATTTGAATGAATATAGATTAGTAGATTCTGTTTCACGCATATACCTTATTTATTTAAGAATTCATAAATAAAAAAAGAAAGAACATGTTGATTATATCAAAATTCGGAGGTACTAGAATAAATTTCGTTCATCATGGGTAGGGACACTATTGCTGATATAATAACCTCGATACGAAATGCTGACATGAATAAAAAAGGAACGGTTCGAATAGCATCGACGAACATTACCGAAAACATTGTTAAAATACTTTTACGAGAAGGTTTTATCGAAAACGTGAGAAAACATCGGGAAAACAACAATTTTTTTTTGGTTTTAACCTTGCGACATAGAAAGAATAGGCAAAAACCATATTCTAATATATTCTATATTTTAAATTTAAAACAGATCAGTCGTCCTGGTCTACGAATCTATTCCAACCATCAACGAATTCCTAGAATTTTAGGAGGGATGGGGGTTGTAATTCTTTCGACTTCTCGAGGTATAATGACAGACCGAGAAGCTCGATTAGAAGGAATCGGTGGAGAAATTTTGTGTTATATATGGTAATCCTTTCGAATATCCGAATTGGATCCGGAACTTCCTATTTGTGAAATAAAGAGAACGAGTTGTCTAATATCACTCCAACTCCATTATTAGTTGATACTTAAGGGGTTTTACTTGACTTGGAATGAAAGAACAAAAAAATAAAGGATTGGATTCATGAGGGTTTCAATTTTACTGAATCACTTTCCAACAGTATGTTGCGGGTTCGTTTAGATAATGATCAGATTATAAGTTATGTTTCAGGAAGGATACGACGTAGTTTTATACGGATACTACCAGGAGGAGATAGAGTCAAAATTGAAAAAAAAAGTAGTTATGATTCAACCAAAGGTATATTATAGACTACGCAAAACAAGGGTTCAAAAGATTATTAGATTAGGTAGTCTAATTGTTTTTTCAACTTCACCATTACTTTATTATTTATGGGGATAATTCGAGGTTCAAAATTTAAAGAAACTTATTTTCTTCCAACCAAAAAGTATATTCGTAATTAAGGTAAGGAATAACAAATATGAAAATAAGGGCCTCTGTTCGTAAAATTTGTGAAAAATGTCGACTGATCCGTAGGCGGGGACGAATGATAGTCATTTGTTCCAACCCGAGACATAAACAAAGACAAGGATAAGATTTCTAAAAAGCTCTCTAAAAGAGCCAAGATACAAATAAAAAAGGATCTTTTTTTTGACATGAAATGGATCATCCATATATTTCGAACTCATATTTATGAAATGATACAATATGGCAAAACCTATCCCAAGAATTGGTTCACGTAGGAATGGACGTATTGGGTTACGTAAGAGTGCACGTAGAATACCATCGGGAGTTCTTCATGTTCAAGCAAGTTTCAACAATACCCTAGTAACTGTTACAGATATACGAGGTCAGGTGGTTTATTGGTCCTCTGCTGGTACTTGTGGATTCAAGGGTGCAAGAAAAGGTACACCCTTTGCTGCTCAAACCGCAGCAGAAAACGCTATTCGTACTATGGTGGATCAAGGTATGCAACGAGCAGAAGTCATGATAAAGGGTCCTGGTCTTGGAAGAGATGCAGCATTACGAGCTATTCG